AATCCTTGTGAGATCGTCAATATTGTACCGAGGGTGCTTTTAGAGTATACCGAATCAGTATAGCTATCCTTCTTCTGACACAGCAACGCGTTTTGAATCAGTATCAAAATAAAGTGCTATATAATTTTTTCTTACTTTTTTGTTGTTTATTGATGTAGACCCAGACACTATTGAATAGAAAACTCCTTGCTCGAGTATATGAGTTCTGTCCATTACAAACCAAACCAGAAGTACGTAAATTCGACGAGTGAATGTCGAAGAATTTATGAAGGAGATTATCATATTCCCATAATGCAATTAGATGTAAACTCTGTTTATTTCCTTTTCGTTATTGTAGACGATCCTTTTTGAATTTTTTTTTAGAAATAGAAAAAAATTAGTTATCTAGTAAAAGTCCCACTAGGAGATATTCTTTGATTACAAAAATTGTAATAATCATGTAATAATCAATATTTTTCAGTCGCACGTTTTTGTATTAGATCTTTAGATCTAAAAGATTCTGTCTTGACCTAACTACAAGTCTGGAACTTTACTTTATAATATATAAATAGAGAGATAATAATAAATAGAGAAATAATAATAAATAGAGAAATAAAAAATGGATAAATAAGAATAGAATTGCAATTAATAGTCTTAGAATCGAGTGGGAATCCAAAAAGAGTTTATCTTTTCGAATAATCTGCTTGTGCAATACTTTTTCTCATTCAAGATATTATCTAGGTGGGCACATTTTTTCATCTAATGAGTAAAAAAAGAGTGTTAGCTTAATAAAAACCCTTTTCTAATTTGTTGACTCATGAATTAACCAATGAATCTCTTGAATCGAAATCGCGGGATAAGCATGAGTAGATGTAACAGATCATGAATCAATTTATTATTCTATGTTAGTGTTAATGATTGATGACTCAAAAAACTTCAATCAAAAAGGTAAATTTAGGTAAATGCTTTCTATCCATATGCCATATGTATAAAAAAAATATTTGATTTTATTTAGTTTAGTTATGCTTACTATAACAGGTTATTTCGGGTTTTTACTAGCAGCTTTAACTATAACCTCAGGCCTTTTTATTGGGCTGAGCAAGATACGACTTATTTGAAATTAATTGACTGAAGAATTCAAAAAGAAACTCTTTCTGTAGGATTCTATGTATTATATAGTTTCTTAACATATCAATTGCCGATTAGTAGTCGTTGAGATTCACGGGAAATTCCTATTAATATTTAGAGATAGATATTACCTCTTTTTTTACCTTTCCTTTCAAATCAAATAAAAAAAATGATTGAAGTTTTTCTTTTTGGAATTGTCTTGGGTTTAATTCCTATTACTTTAGCTGGATTATTCGTAACGGCATTTTTACAATACAAACGCGGTGATCAGTTGGACTTTTGATTAATTACTACCTCTTGTCTCGTGACCCACCCATTTTCTTTAATTCACAGGATATCAAATTGAGATAGCTGCATGCGTTAGTAAAACTTTTTGAGCGTAATTAATTTAACCTAACAAAAACGGAATCACGCTCTGTAGGACTTGAACCTACGACATTGGGTTTTGGAGACCCACGTTCTACCGAACTGAACTAAGAGCGCTTTCTTAATAAGATTTCGTTTTTTTAACCCTAATACATCTTACATACATAATCTTTCATTTATAGTATGAAAAAATGAAAGATTATGTATGTCCACTTTAATCTTAATCGGTCTCAATTGATCCCTTGTTACTGTTCAGAGGAGAAGTCATAGGTAGGGATGACAGGATTTGAACCTGTGACATTTTGTACCCAAAACAAACGCGCTACCAAGCTGCGCTACATCCCTTTCAATTGGTCTACAGTGTCATTGTAGAGAATTCCTGCCTTGTTTTCCAGATCCTTTTTTCATTAATATATTCATTTATCTTACCCTTTCTGCTTTTTGGTCTCATATGATATACCATATATAATAAACAAAGAAACTTCATTTTTTTCAAATGCTCAACAAAGGGGCTTTTTGTTACGAAAGGGCAAATTTTTTATACGGAATTGTTATCCATTAGGGATTCCGTGTACAAATACAAGTGGCCCTTAATCCTTAACTGCAACTAGCTATGTATCTGATCATATATGTATTAGCCTTATGTAATGTATTACAATTACAATAAAGAAGGAGGATTTTTAATGCGAGATCTAAAAACATATTTATCTGTGGCACCGGTACTAAGTACTATATGGTTCGGCTCTTTAGCAGGTCTATTGATAGAGATCAATCGTTTCTTCCCAGATGCGCTGACATTTCCTTTTTTTTCATTCTAGTTATTGACGTGGGAGGGTTTTAATAAGATTAGAGATACAATTCCATATCCGAAATTACATCTCACCCCCGTTTTTCTCTTTTTTCCTTTTTTGAATTCCAAGAAAGGATGAAAGAGAAAGAATAAAAGTCGATTCAATCGAAACTAAAATAGGTTTACAGTTTTAATCAAATTAATAGAGTGAAAAAAGAAAAGGAAATGTCAGTCTAGGGCAAGTGTATCATACAAGGTCCTTAACAAAATCTACTACAATTAGATTAGAAATATAGTTAATTGTATTACTTATTAATTACTATCTATTGATTGCAACGAAATCTTTTCTAATTTGGTTTCGTTCTTTTTTTTTTCTTTAGATAAAAATATAGAAGAGTTGACTGAATCAAAAACCCAAAGGAGTTTCATGGCCAAGAGTAAAGATGTACGAGTAACTATTATTTTGGAATGTATCAGTTGTGTTCGAAACAGTGTTAATAAAGACTCAAGGGGTATTTCCAGATATATTACACAAAAGAATCGACACAATACGCCTAGTCGATTGGAATTGATAAAATTCTGCCCCTGTTGTTCCAAACATACGACTCATGGGGAGATAAAAAAATAAACGGAACAGTCAAAATGACATATTATAATATATTATAATATCTAAATATAGATTCGAATCTAAATAAACCCATCTATAAACAACCCCAATCCTATTTTTGAATTAGAATTTATTTTAAATCCGACCGAAATAGGATTTCTGGAAAAGGAATAAACAAACCATGGATAAATCCAAACGACCCTTTCTTAAATCGAAGCGATCTTTTCGTAGACGTTTGCCCCCGATCCAATCGGGGGATCGAATTGATTATAGAAACATGAGTTTAATTAGTCGATTTATTAGTGAACAAGGAAAAATATTGTCAAGACGCGTAAATAAATTGACCTTGAAACAACAACGATTAATTACTACTGCTATAAAACAAGCTCGTATTTTATCTTTGTTACCTTTTCTTAATAACGAGAAACAGTTTGAAAGAACTGAGTCGACTGCTCAAACAATAGGCCTTAGAACTAGAAATAAAAAATAAATAGGTTTAGTTTTTTTTTTAATCGAATAAAAATTGCAATTCGAACTGAACTTAGGCTGGTGTTGTGTTCGAAAAATAGGATAATCTAGATTTGATTCGTGTGTCATAATAAAAAAAGCCGCGGGGCCGAATAAATCATTTTTTATTAAACTCTTTTGTTCATTTTGACAACTTTATCTTAATCTTATCCTATTTTATACTCTACCTTCCCGGAGTTAATTCTCCGGGGAATTCCATTCAAATTACTCCAATGGATCCAATATTTCATTTGAAATCATATAAAGACAATTCCTATTTAATATAGCTAGTTGTGCAAGTATTTTACGATTTAAAAGCAATTGACTTTTGTACAGATCATTTATTAGTCTACTATAACTATAAGATACTCCTTTATTGCGAATTACTGCATTTATCCGAGTAATCCACAAACGACGAAAATCTCTCTTTTTCTTATCTCGATCGCGATGAGCCGAAATTAAAGCTCGTATTTTCTGTTGAGTAATAGTTCGAGTAAGTCTTGAATGAGCCCCCCGAAAACTTGATGCAAATAAACGAATTTTGTTTCTACGTCTCCGAGCTATATATCCTCGTCTAATTCATAAAGACAATTCCTATTTAATATAGCTAGTTGTGCAAGTATTTTACGATTTAAAAGCAATTGACTTTTGTACAGATCATTTATTAGTCTACTATAACTATAAGATACTCCTTTATTGCGAATTACTGCATTTATCCGAGTAATCCACAAACGACGAAAATCTCTCTTTTTCTTATCTCGATCGCGATGAGCCGAAATTAAAGCTCGTATTTTCTGTTGAGTAATAGTTCGAGTAAGTCTTGAATGAGCCCCCCGAAAACTTGATGCAAATAAACGAATTTTGTTTCTACGTCTCCGAGCTATATATCCTCGTCTAATTCTAGTCATTGAATAAATGAAACTTTGAGGAATAACTAATTGAGTTTCTGTCTGTCAGTTATTCCTTTTCCCCTTACGGATTTTTTTATAACAAAACGGATTCTTCGGATATATAAAATAAAAATTCCAATGACTTTTGCTACTATAACCTTCCCAACCACAATTTTTTTATTTTTTCGAAGTGAACTGTCTAAAAATAAGAAATTGCTTGATATCTAGTATCAATAACATAGTAAAATAGATATATATAGAATAAATAATAGAGTGGTTCCATCGTTTCTATGGTTACTTCTTAAACGGTGAGGTCCTCTCTATACACCGGAGCCTTTTCCTTCATTTAATGAATCTTATTTTTTGGTAACTTGTACAGTTCACACCGTTATGCGGCTCTACCCACGAATTATCCAGTAATAGGTCTTTTACAATGAGATCCACCTATACAGTAACGGTATTTAATTCTGAAGGTTAGCTGGGTAGCTGATCCTGTTAGGCCGTTCTTGGAAGTCTAAAATTTCTTCTGCTAAATAGGATTTCCCCCGCTTAATGAATAACCCTTTTGTTATCAATGGGGAATTGCTTCTTATTGGATTTGCACCAACGGAAACCATAAATTTCATACACAATAAATAGGGGGATAGAAGAGATTTTAGCCAGTGAACGAAAAAATTCCATTTGCGTTTTTATTCTATTTAATTTAGTTATTGGTACTGATCAGTCAGACGGATTACTACTGGTTGTTATTGGTTCCTTTCTTTTGTTCCAGTCCCTGATCTGAACGAGTCGCACATACACCCTAGTACATGTTCCCCGGCGCTGAGGACATCCCCTAAGAGCGGGGGATTTTGTGACATTTCGTATTGGCTGTCTTGTGTTTCTAATAAGTTGTTTAATAGTTGGCATGCTGAATCGTATACAGACTGAGCTGGTTTAGATCGCTCTTAACCGGATGCTTATGAAGTTTTTCGATTTAATAGACTATTAAAGAATTGGGTAAGACGATAAGTAAAATATCAATCAAATCGTGGTTGTGAAATCCTTGATATTTTCATTCAACTGCTACAAGATCCACAATTCCGTGAGCTTGGGCTTCTGTTGCTGACATAAAAACATCCCGTTCCATGTCTTCGGATACAACCCAAAAAGATTTACCTGTTCTTTGGACATAAACCATTGTGATAGTTTCGCGCAGGTTCAGTAGTTCTTCCGCTTCCAGGACAAATTCTCCTGTTTGGGACTCATAAAAAGAACTCGCAGGTTGATGGATCATTACCCTGATGATATAATATACAAAAGGGTTTTGCAGAATGGAGTAAAGAGAAAGAGACTAACAAGAAAAAATAGAACCGTACAGGCACTTTTTACATATTGCATACGGCTCACGAATGGAATTTCCTATCAAAGATAAAATAGGATTTCTCATACCCAGATCGAAAATAGGGCCAATTACCACCCTTCTTTATTGGAGGAGTTCAAAATACTATGATGGTTCCGTTGCTTTATATATTTATTCCGTCTGTGATTCAGCAATCCCAAAGTTTCTTTTTGATGCGCTCAAATAAAATACGGAAAACTATTTCATAACATAAATTTATGCAGAGCTTTTCGGTGTGAAAAAGGTTTGTGACACTGAGATTCCGATAGATCAAAATAAATCAAATCGGAAATACTGAGTATTTCAGACTGCTCTTTCGATACATAATTTAATGGTTTGAGAAAAAATTATCATATCGAATTGGAAGTGCCATGCTATTATTACTCAAGATTCTTAATTTCATATGGCGAAGGCATAGACTTCTTTTTTTATCTCAAATAAAAAACTCATTGGCGCCAAGCGTGAGGGAATGCTAGACGTTTGGTAATTTCTCCCCCGACCAGGACAAAAGATCCCATTGAAGCGGCTAATCCCATGCATATTGTATGTACATCTGGTGGCACAAATTGCATGGTATCATAAACGGCGATTCCGGGTATTACCCATCCACCGGGAGAGTTTATAAATACATAAAGCTCTCTGTTACGATCTTCTATAGTGAGATATACCATAAGACCAATAAGTTGATTGGAGAGTTCGTTATCAACCTCTTGGCCTAAAAAAAGTAATCTTTCTCGATAAAGTCGGTTGATTAGGATAAAACTGTATCCCTTAGGAACCGTACATGCACCTTTTAATGCATACGGGTCAAAAGAATTGTGCAAAAAAGACTCAATGTATAGATTTCGGCTCCTGCTCTTTTTTTAAAAGCAAAATCGTTCTAACGAAGGAGCTTTTTCTTCTAGTGTTTGTTGTAAGAAAGAAAAGTTTGTAACCCTTTCACTAGAATTTCCCTCTAATATTCGAATATATAAAAATAGAAAAATTCATTAACCTTGTTGAATTAACTCCTCAATTGATGTATTGTTTCATCGAGATCCGCCCGCAATCACGATGTTATTTTCTTGTTCCTGAATGGGCCTCTTGAATTCTTTTAGGTTTATGCCTCTACTCCAGGTAAAGATAGTTCCGATTGTGATTTGCACATATAGGACAAATGGACCTACTACCATTTCTTTTTGCTACAAATTTTTGTTGAATCAATTTCATGTCTTCGGCCAAATTTTCGACACATTCAGCCTATTTTCCTTAATTAATTAACAGGGATTATTCGTATTTTTTCGTATAGGAAAAAAGAGAATTTCTAATGAGGTATCAATCAATAACCTAGTCAAATAGAAAAACTAGTAATACAAAATTTAGAATTCGAAATAGACACAGCAATCGTTGATATATTACTAAAGTACTTTTTTATAAACGGAGCCTGGATAATTTGATTGGTCCAACCAAGTCAACCATAAATTATTCTAATTGATAATATTAACCTGGATTCCCCTAAAATAGATCGAATTTCACTTCACGCTCCAAAATATTTCTTGGGCGAATCAGAGGATATCTCGATCGGGGGAGAGAACGGGGAAATCCCGTATGACCCAATATATCTGACAAGTCACACTATATGTCAACCCAAGATGCATCTTCCTCTCCAGGACTTCGAAAAGGTACTTTTGGAACACCAATAGGCATTAAATGAAAAAAATGAAGTAATCTATTTTACTTTGATGTGAAAACGTAATAGTGGGGGTAGTTTATTGTCTTCATAATAGTGGTCTTTATTTAGTTTACCATATCAAATTTGATCTATAGATTGGAGAAGCTCTTTGATAAAGGAAGTCAGAATGACTCAAGACAAATTCTTATAAATATACCCGTCGAATGATGAACAAGTAGGGATCCATTTGCTCATACAAAATGGTTTAACCACCCATTGCGTATTGATACTTATCGGGTATAGAATAGATCTGCTTCTCTTTGTTCCTATAAACAGAATTGTTCCATTATTAGCAATAGAATAGAACAAATAGTAATCCTTACTTTACGAGAATTTATTGAAAGGGGGGGTCCCTAGCATCATTATTTCCAATGCAATAAAGTTACATAGTATCTATTTTTCTTTCATAAAGGGGTATTTCCATGGGTTTGCCTTGGTATCGTGTTCATACCGTCGTATTGAATGATCCTGGTCGGTTGCTTGCTGTCCATATAATGCATACGGCTCTGGTTGCTGGTTGGGCCGGTTCAATGGCGTTATATGAATTAGCAGTTTTTGATCCTTCTGATCCCGTTCTTGATCCAATGTGGAGACAGGGTATGTTTGTTATACCCTTCATGACACGTTTAGGAATAACTAATTCATGGGGCGGTTGGAGTATTACAGGTGGAACTGTAACAAATCCAGGTATTTGGAGTTACGAAGGAGTGGCCGGGGCACATATTATGTTTTCGGGGTTGTGCTTCTTGGCAGCTATTTGGCATTGGGTATATTGGGATCTAGAAATATTTTCGGATGAACGTACAGGTAAGCCTTCTTTGGATTTGCCCAAGATCTTTGGAATTCATTTATTTCTTTCAGGGGTGGCGTGCTTTGGTTTTGGCGTATTTCATGTAACAGGTTTGTATGGTCCTGGCATATGGGTGTCCGATCCTTATGGATTAACTGGAAAAGTACAATCGGTAAACCCAGCATGGGGCGTGGAAGGTTTTGATCCTTTTGTTCCGGGAGGAATCGCCTCTCATCATATTGCAGCAGGCACTTTGGGCATATTAGCGGGCCTATTCCATCTGAGTGTCCGTCCGCCCCAACGTCTATACAAAGGATTACGTATGGGTAATATTGAAACTGTCCTTTCCAGTAGTATCGCTGCTGTCTTTTTTGCTGCTTTTGTTGTTGCGGGAACTATGTGGTATGGTTCTGCAACTACCCCAATCGAATTATTTGGTCCTACTCGTTATCAATGGGATCAGGGATACTTCCAGCAAGAAATATATCGAAGAGTCAGTGCTGACCTAGCCGAAAATAAAAGTTTAACAGAAGCTTGGTCAAAAATTCCGGAAAAATTAGCGTTTTATGATTACATCGGCAATAATCCGGCAAAAGGAGGATTATTCAGAGCAGGATCCATGGACAGTGGGGATGGAATAGCTGTTGGATGGTTAGGACACCCCGTCTTTAGAGATAAAGAAGGACGTGAACTTTTTGTCCGTCGTATGCCTACCTTTTTTGAAACATTTCCCGTTGTTTTGGTAGATGGAGACGGAATTGTTAGAGCTGACGTTCCTTTTAGAAGGGCAGAATCGAAGTATAGTGTTGAACAAGTAGGTGTAACTGTTGAGTTCTATGGTGGTGAACTTAACGGAGTCAGTTACAGCGATCCCGCTACTGTGAAAAAATATGCGAGACGCGCTCAATTGGGTGAAATTTTTGAATTAGATCGTGCTACTTTAAAATCTGATGGTGTTTTTCGTAGCAGTCCACGAGGTTGGTTTACTTTTGGACATGCATCGTTTGCTCTGCTCTTCTTCTTCGGACACATTTGGCATGGTGCTAGAACTCTGTTTAGAGATGTTTTTGCAGGTATTGACCCAGATTTGGATTCGCAAGTAGAATTTGGAGCATTCCAAAAACTAGGAGATCCGACTACAAGAAAACAAGCCGTCTAATACAACATTGTTGGGATATCTTTTGCTTCTTTATTTATTTTACCTAGGGTATTAGAAAAATCCTAATTTGAATCATTACCATTTCTTTGACTCTTGTTTTTTTTATCCGGTAGATGGTTCAAAATAAACAGGTATGAAAGTTATAATTGTAAACCACGATCGAACCTATGGAAGCATTGGTTTATACATTCCTCTTAGTCTCGACTCTCGGGATAATTTTTTTCGCTATCTTTTTTAGAGAACCGCCAAAAATTCAAACTAAAAAATGATTTTTGATTCTCTCAATTGAAGTAATGAGCCTCCCAAACTATGGAGGCTCATTACTTCAATTAGTCTCCGTGTTCCTCGAATGGATCTCGTAGTTGTTGAGCGGGTTGCCCAAAAGCGGTATATAAGGCGTACCCAGTAAAACTTACAAGTAAACCAGATACAGAGATGGCGACTAGGGTTGCTGTTTCCATTATTATAGAATTTCAAGATCACAATGAATCTATGATAAGATTGTTTATTTACAACAGAATAGTATACAAAGTCAACAGATCTCAATTACTATAATACGATTTATGGCTACACAAACCGTTGAGGAGAGCTCAAAAGCACGTCCAAAACAAACAGGTCTAGGGGGGTTGTTGAAACCGTTGAATTCGGAATATGGTAAAGTAGCTCCTGGATGGGGAACTACTCCTTTGATGGGTGTCGCAATGGTTCTTTTTGCAATATTCTTATCTATTATTTTGGAGATTTATAATTCTTCCGTTTTACTGGACGGAATTTCAATGAACTAGATCCACAAGAATCTCGGCTTTATCAATATAAAGTGACTAATTTAGGGCTCGGATTTCTACCCCATTATTTTTTGGTAGTTCGACCGCGAAATTTTTTTGTTTCTGTATTTCCGGAATATGAGTGTGTGACTTGTTAGAATTGATCCTAGTGCTAGTACAGAGAACCGATCTGTCATCTTGATAAAGATAGGTTTTTACCTCGTCGGATACTTATTCCACTAGTATTTGAAACACGAAATATATGAAATAACTCATGAAATAGTGGAACTATGATTTATATTCAATAGTTAGACCCCATGACCGGCCCCCAAACCATTTTCAAAGAATAAGAAGCTAGCAAATTCGAAATGAAAAGGTTTTTCTTTTTTCAACTCCTGTTTATGCTTATTTTAAGCACAAGGACAACAGTTTCTTTGCTTTGGGTTTTGGGTCATTATTATATTATCGATATCGATTCATTAAATAAGTGATGATCCAAGGGTTTTTACTCAGAGAAGCTTTGGGCTAAACTTGAAGTTTTTCTTGAGAATCATAATCGTCCGAGGTGTAAGTATGAATCTAAGGTTTTAATTAATTCATAGGGTCTTAACAAGAGAATTCCTATTAATAAAAAAAAAAAGACGAATTACATACAAATCAAAAGAATAATCAAAGAAAAAAAAGAAATAGGGAACGAGAAGATTCACGAGGCCTTTAAAGATTACCATAAAGATAAATGAGCCGACTTGATGTTGTGGCACTATCACCATAAAGAAGAATTGTCGGATTTTTTTATTCTTTCGTCTCGTCAAAGAAGATTGAATCAAAAAAGAAAGTCAGAAGTTTCCAACCTTCTATTCCATACTCGTTGCAATCAGCCTTTGTGTGCTTTTGCTTGAGCTGTACGAGATGAAATTCTCCTATACGGTTCTCGGAGGGGGAGCCCTCTTGGTTTACCTATCTCAATAAAGTGTATGATTGGTTCGAAGAACGTCTCGAGATTCAGGCGATTGCAGATGATATAACTAGTAAATACGTTCCTCCCCATGTCAACATATTTTATTGTCTCGGAGGAATTACGCTTACCTGTTTTTTAGTACAAGTAGCTACAGGATTTGCTATGACTTTTTACTACCGTCCGACTGTTACTGAGGCTTTTTCTTCGGTTCAATATATCATGACTGAAGCTAACTTTGGGTGGTTAATCCGATCGGTTCATCGATGGTCGGCAAGTATGATGGTCCTAATGATGATCCTGCACGTATTTCGTGTTTATCTCACCGGTGGGTTTAAAAGACCCCGCGAATTAACTTGGGTTACAGGTGTGGTTCTGGCTGTATTGACCGCATCTTTTGGTGTAACCGGTTATTCCTTACCTTGGGACCAAATAGGTTATTGGGCAGTCAAAATTGTAACAGGCGTACCCGACGCTATTCCTGTAATAGGATCGCCTTTAGTAGAGTTACTACGTGGAAGTGCGAGTGTGGGCCAATCCACTTTAACCCGGTTTTATAGTTTACACACTTTTGTATTACCCCTTCTTACTGCTGTATTTATGTTAATGCACTTTCCAATGATACGTAAACAAGGTATTTCTGGTCCTTTATAGAGAAGAGAGATCATAGCTATTTCAAATAAATCTTTCTATCACGTGGTAGAGGAACAACAGTATTTCATTGCTACACATATGGATTATTGAAAAGAATAGGACATGTATTTGGATATTTCCCTTCAACTATTTGTGTCAAATAAATAATCCACTATTGTGGGGTTAAAGGGAATTTTATAAAGAAAAAATGGATTATGGGAGTGTGTGACTTGAACTATTGATTGTGCCATGTAGATATATGTTATCTGCCACATTAGAATTCAGAACCAAATGTGTCTTTGTTCTAACCACCGTGTAAGCCCCATGCAGAGGATAGGCTGGTTCGCTTGAAGAGAATCTTTTCTCTATGATCAAAAACTCAAATCTATTCGTGTCGTGCGCGAATAGGCTCCGTAAGATCCAGTATAATAAGTGATGTGGCATGAGCCAAATTTGGTATCGATTTTACTTAATTCTTATTTAAGTTAATCTTTATTAATAGTATGGAAATGCATCCATTTCCTTTGCATTGAGCTGAATTATGATACTATCGGAGTGAAACAAGGGATCTAACGGAGAAAAGGGGCTAGACTCTATTAGTAACAAGTAAAATCTTTATATGTAAAAAGGGCTCGAGATACTTTGGGGATAAACGCCAATTAATTGCAAAGATCTGAGACAACCCAGAAAGCACTTGATCAAGATCAACTTTGTATGTAAGCCTACTTGGGTATTGAGCATTTAATTATTAATTATAAGAACTGAAGTGCTTGCAATGAATAATTGCAACTCCGGAAGATAGAATCCGTCCCAGTCTTACATAAGAATCATTCATATATG